AAATTTATATTCCTAACACAAGATTTCCTAAAACAAAGACAAAACCCCCTAAAACATTAAGTAACAAACTAAATACCACCAATTTATTTTCTCTTTTTAGTCCTATTGTATTTAATCCTCTTTTTTTTAACCAATTAAAAAAAAGCGAAAAAAATAAATTTAAATAATAAAATAAGCTAGCTAATGACCCAAGAATAAGCAAAAAAATAAAAAATCATGACGATAAAGATACCGAAGCTATAATTACATTTCATTTTGAGATAAATCCTAACAGTGGAGGTAATCCTCCCAATGAAAGTAATATAATTATTATACTAAAACCAAAGTAGTTTGAAAAAACTAAATTATTTAAATTTTTAATACCGCCTAAATTTATGTGTCATAAACTTATAAAAATACAAAATGAAATCAAGATATAAATTCTTAAATATACCTTTATTGCTCAATTTCTATGAATTAAAGCAAAAGTAATTCAGCCTAAATGACCAATTGATGAATAAGCAAGTAAAGCTCGAATTTGAGTTTGATTTAAGCCACCGATACCCCCAATTAGTCTAGAACCAACGCTTGCTAAGCAAAACATGAAAAAAAATCAGTGTATTTCATTTAATTCAAATAATGAACTAATCAAAAAAAGAGGAGCTACTTTTTGTCAGGTAGTTAATAAAAGACAGGATAATCATGGTAATCCCGCTATAACTCTAGGAAATCAAAAATGGAAAGGAAATATACCTATTTTTATAATTAAACTTCTACCAATAATTAATAATCTTAAGTATGAAAGATTTTCCACAAAATTTAATCTTTCTCAGGAGAAAGATAAGCTATACCCGCTTAAACTTCCAAAAATTAAAAGACTAGAGCCTAACGCCTGTACTACAAAATATTTTACTGCTGATTCTCTTTCTGACATTCTTTTCTGATAAACTAATAAAGGTAAAAAACCAATTAAATTAATTTCTAAACCTGCTCAAATACCTAACCAATGACATGAAGATATCGAAAACAAGGATCCAAAAATAATTATAAAAAAAAATATATAACTAAATGGAAGTGCTGAAAACATAAGAAAAAGGATAAAATTGAATTACCCAAAACAAAGTTAGCAGCCCTGCTTTACTCCAAGTTTTTTCTATTATTGAGCTCAGTCTAAAGATCCTTCATTTCATTCGTGAAATAACCCAATAATCAAAATTATTAAAAATGTAGATATACCTAGCATTAAAATGATTCTAAATCCTCTTGACATTTCTACTAAAATTGGAAATAATAAAACAATTTCTACATCAAAAATTAAAAAAATAATAGCAAGCAAAAAAAAACGAAGGGAGAAGGGCAATCGGGCAGACTTAATAGGATCAAAACCGCATTCGAATGGAGATTCCTTTTCCCGGTCACTAATTGTTCGCTTAGAAAGAACTCAACCCAAGCTTATAACAATAACAGACAAAATTAATGCACTAATTCTAGCTCAAAATGTTCTTAGCATAAAAATAGTACCAGAAATAATTCAATCTCATATCAATCAACATCAATGATTTCCGTTCATCCGGCGTAGTACTAATTAAAACTAAATGAGTAAGTTATAATTACATTCTCCTAATTAACAGCTAGGCACCGCTATTTTGGCTTTCATTTATCTAAAAATACAAAAAAGGACTTACACCTCTAACTTACGGGCCGAAACCGCACGCAAATTTCTCGCTTTTTGTACAAAACATTGACCTAAAAGCTGCTATAGAGCCTATTTGTTGAATGCAAATCAAATCTTTTATATTAAAGTATTAAGTCTCACACTAATTCTCAGAGGCATATTTTATTTTGCCGTTTTTAGATTAAAAATCTAACACTTAATGCTCAGTCATCTAAGACATTTTATTACTAACTAAATTATATTAGGTGTTTCATTAATTTAAGATCCTCATCAATAAATAGATAAATAAAGAAATAGTCATACAACATCCACAAAGTGTCAATATCAAGCAGCTGCTTCAAACCCGAAATGATGCCCTGTAGAAAAATGTTGAAATAAAGTTCGTACTAAACATACAAGAAGAAAAGTACTTCCAATTAAGACATGTAAACCATGAAATCCAGTTGTAACAAAAAAACTTGATCCGTATGCTCCGTCCGCAATTGTAAAGGTAGCTTCATTATATTCTCTAGCCTGAAGAAAAGAAAAGTATACTCCTAGAATTACAGTACTCGCTAAACCTTGGATTCCGTTTGGACGATCTCCCTCTATTAATCTATGATGCGCCCAAGTAACAGTTACCCCTGAAGCGAGTAAAACTCCTGTATTTAATAAAGGAATTTCAAAAGGGTTTAAAGGAACAATTCCAGAAGGAGGCCAACAAGAACCTAATTCCAAACTAGGTGCTAATCTTCTATGAAAATATGCCCAAAAAAAAGCAAAGAAAAAACAGATTTCAGACACAATAAATAAAATTATGCCTCAGCGTAATCCTTTTGATACTTGTATTGTATGAAATCCTTGAAATGTAGCTTCTCGAATAATATCTCGTCATCATTGAATTATTGTTAATCCAACTAGGATTAAACCTAAAATTATAGTTAAAATAGAATAGCCGTGCAACCAGCCAGCTAAGCCAGAAGTTAAAAATAAGGCCCCCATTGATCCGGTTAAAGGTCAAGGGCTAAATTCTACTAAGTGAAAAGGATTTCGTCCCATAAGAGCAACGATAAGTGATTCAGAATAACCCAACGCTTTTTGTTATGCGTTGGGTTAACCATTGTACAGAGCGAGCTTAGAAATTTTACAAATTTTTAGGCTGGTGAGCAAGATTTTTACCTTTACCATTAAATGTCCTGTACGAGTCGATGTATAGGGAAACAGTGAAATCAGTGCATAAAAATAAGGGGTATTTTTTAGGGTTCAAAATGCCAAAAATTTGATTTATCTGAAGAAAAGAAGGTTAAATTTTTAAAAACGTAAAAAATAAAATTAATTTCCTATATCATGAATATCCCTTTATAACTCGTTTATATATAAATGTTAAAAAAAAATACAACACTTTGTGTCCTCCTAGACTAAACTAGGTCAAGATATAAATAATTAGATTATAAAGTGAGGCAAAGTAAGCAGACCAACTTACTATAGATACTATCTTAATAAATATATATATATATATATATATATATATATATATATATATATATATATATATATATATATATATATATATATATATATATATTTATTAAGATAGTATCTATAGTAAGTTGGTCTGCTTACTTTGCCTCACTTTATAATCTAATTATTTATATCTTGACCTAGTTTAGTCTAGGAGGACACAAAGTGTTGTATTTTTTTTTAACATTTATATATAAACGAGTTATAAAGGGATATTCATGATATAGGAAATTAATTTTATTTTTTACGTTTTTAAAAATTTAACCTTCTTTTCTTCAGATAAATCAAATTTTTGGCATTTTGAACCCTAAAAAATACCCCTTATTTTTATGCACTGATTTCACTGTTTCCCTATACATCGACTCGTACAGGACATTTAATGGTAAAGGTAAAAATCTTGCTCACCAGCCTAAAAATTTGTAAAATTTCTAAGCTCGCTCTGTACAATGGTTAACCCAACGCATAACAAAAAGCGTTGGGTTATTCTGAGGCATAATTGCCTCCTTAGCATCTTCAGTGCTATGCTCTAAAAATGTAAGCTATCAGAATTAATTAAGACAGAAAACTGATTAAAACAGATAAACATAGAAAAAGAAGACTTATAGAAATAAAAAAATTGAAAGTTTTTATTTGAATTTTTTGATTTCTAACTGAAAAGGATCTAGAGAGAAAAAGTACTCCTTGCCCTCCTAAAATTTCTAGTCAGCCCTGATCAACCGATTTTATAAGATTTCTTCCTAAAATCATAGAAAATTTTGTGAGTGGTTGGGATGAAATTGGTGCTAAGAACCATATTGTAGTAAAAAAGAATTTTATTTTATTTATTTTTGTTGGAAATAAATCAGAATTTCAAATTATTAAAGCAAAAAAAATTCCTAAACTTAAAACAAAAATAGTTAAAAATTTATATATAGGTGGTAAGATAAATGGAGTTGGATTAAAGTCTAAAAAAATTGTTTGAAGAAAGAATCCGGCTATAATAGCTGCTAAAGTTAAAATTGTGGTTGATCAGTTAATATAGGGGTCTTTTTCTTGTTTTTGATGGAGTGCAGTATTTTTGGGTATTCCTCATAATGAGTAGAAAGAAAGACGTAAAGAATATGCTGCTGTTATACCTGTAGCAATAAAGATAAGAAATACTATAACAGCGCTAGTTGGATTAAATAATGAAATTTCTAAAATTAGGTCTTTAGAATAAAATCCGCTTAGAAAAGGGGCCCCACATAAAGAGAGGTTAGCAATATTTAAGGAAGCAACTGTAAGTGGAGCTTGTTTTGAAATTCCCCCTATAAAACGAAGATCTTGGTTATTAAATCTGTTATGAATAATTATTCCTGCACATATAAAAAGAAGTGCTTTAAAAAGAGCATGAGTATATAGATGAAACAATGATAAGTGAACTATATTTAAGCCTAAACTCATTATTATTACTCCTAATTGTCTCAGGGTTGAAAGAGCAATTACTTTTTTTAAATCATTCTCATAGTTAGCCCCGATACCTGCTATAAGCAAAGTTAAAACTGAAATGAATAGTAAACATGGTTTAAATATTTCTAGAGTATTTAAAAAAGGAAAAAAGCGGATAATTAAAAAAACTCCTGCAGTTACAAGGGTAGAGGAATGAACTAAGGCCGAAACTGGTGTTGGGGCAGCTATTGCTGCTGGGAGTCATGCCGAGAAAGGAATTTGAGCTCTTTTTGTTATACCTGCAATAAGAATTGCAAAGACTACCAAACCTGATAAATAAAAATCTGATATTAGGATGATAATTCAGTGTCCTTGTAAAACTAAAATACCAATAGAAAGTAAGATTATTACATCTCCAATTCGATTTGCTAAAATAGTAATTATTCCTGCATTTAGAGATTTTGTATTTTGATAATAGATTACTAACACAAACGAAACAATACCTAATCCATCTCATCCTAACAAAAGAGCCGGTAATCTTGGGATAAAAACAAGTAAGTTTATTGATAGAACAAAAAGTATTACTAGTAATGTGAATCGTTTTAAATATATATCATGTGATATATATCTTGAAGAAAATATTATTACACAAGCTGAAATTAAGCAGACGACATTACTAAAGCTTAATCTAACTATATCAAGAATAAAGGTAAAAGTTATTATACAAGAGCTTAAGTGAATAATTTCTCATTCAACTAGAAAGCTATTTTGGGTTATAACAAAATAGCAGGTAATTGGAAAAATTAAAATTCTATAGGCCATAAGAAATAAAGAGCTAATGGAAGATGATTTTAGTTTAAGATACATGATTAAGTAAAACCTTAGTTTTCTCTCCAGACCCACAAACTGGTATTTTAGCTAAACTAACTTAATCAATTTAGATCCATAAATGAACTAATTCACTCTTAACAATTAATAAGTTAGCCGGTAATCAATGTAAAAATAATATAGTAAGTTCTGGTATTTTAAAATTAGCGAAAGGATTAATATAATTAGGACTTCTGCCATGTTGGCTACAAGCAAAAAGATATATTCTATATAAAGCTGCTAAAAAACTTATTATACCTAAAGGAAAAAAATAAAATGATGAACTAAATAATGTGGCTGGAAAAATAAAAATTTCACCAAGTAAATTAATACTTGGTGGTGCTGCTATATTTATTGCACAAAATAGAAATCATCATAAAGATAGAGTTGGAAGAAATATAAGCATTCCTTTTCTTAGAAACAAACTTCGTGTATGGCTTTTTTCATAATTTAAATTTGCTAAGGCAAATAAAGCCGATGAACAGAAAGCATGGGAAACTATTAAAACTAATGCGCCACTTCAACCTCATGAGGTATTTGAAAAGGCACCTGCTAATATTAAGGATATATGTCCTACTGATGAATAAGCAATTAAAGATTTTAAGTCGATTTGACGGAAGCAAATAATTCTAGTTAAAACTCCACCTCATAGAGCTAATGAAAACAGAAAAATAGAAGAATACGAAGTGTAAAAATTAAAATATTGATGAGCCCGAAGAATACCATACCCTCCCAATTTTAGTAAAATGGCTGCTAAGATTATAGATCCTGCTACTGGGGCCTCTACATGTGCTTTGGGTAATCATAAATGAACTGAAAATATAGGTAATTTAACTAAGAATGCTCTAAAAATTAAAATAGTAAAGAAATTTCACGTTCATGAAAAATCGAAATCAATTAGAGTCTTTCGAAATATTGATGATATAAGTATATTTGAAGAATATATTTCTTGGATTGATCATAGAATTAAGAGTAACAAGGGAAGTGAAGCAGCTACAGTATAAATTATTATATATATGCCTGCCTGAAGGCGTTCAGGTTGATAGCCTCAGCCTAAGATTAATAATAAGGTTGGGATAAGAGAAGCCTCAAAAAAAAAATAAAAATATATAATACTAGAAAGAGAAAAAGTAATGATTAAAATTAGATTTAAAAGAAGAACCAATCTAGAAAACAGTTCTTGATTATTTTTAGAAATTTTAATACTTTTTTGACTTGCTATTATTATTATTAAAGAAATTCAAAAAGTTAAGGAGATTAGAATTGTAGACATAGAATCTTGATTCATAATAGAATTAAGTCTTTCAATACTTCAAAATGGATTATAAAGGTGAATTAAAGAAAGCAAGCTGATTAAACTCAAAGCTCATATTTTGAGATACCAAGATAAATTGTTTTTAGGCAGGAAGATAATAAATCCTCTAGAGATGATAAGACCTAACACTTTTGGGACGAAAAACTTGAAACGTAATCATTTCCTTGAGATCGGATTATAGAAACTAAAATAGATAAACCTAGGCTTGCTTCGCAAGCCCCAAGAGTAATTAAAATCAAAGATGTTTGTCCACTAAAAGAAATATTATTAGAAACCGAAAATATTATAATAAAAATATTTATTGTTGCTGCTTCTAAACTAAGTAAAATTCTTAAAAGATGTTTATATTGAAGAGATAAAGCTAATAATGCTATTATAAAGCCTAAGGTACTAATTAAAGTTAAATAAAATGTTCTCATATCTTTTAAAATTGTAATAATAGCTCAACATAGAGCATTGGTCTTGTAAGCCAAAGGCTGAAGATTTATCTTCTTATTACTAGGTTACTAAGTGAATCGAACACTTTTAATTTGTTTTCAAGACAAATATTTCCCCAGGAATAATAACCATAATTGTTAGTCTTAATAATCTAAAAGTTTGTCTCATATAAGTTGAGTTAAAGGACTAATAATGAAATAAATAAAATATAGGGCTGTAAATACTTGTCCAATTTGCTCATAGGGAGCTTCTACAGGACAGGCTCCAATTCATGTTAAAATTAAAAAAATTCCAACAAAAAACCAAAATAGGAATTGATTAATAGGATAGAAAGCAAGAGAACGGAACTTTCCTAGGTGAGTAATGGGTAAAATAAATAAAATAACGATTGATCCAACTAGTCCAATCACACCCCCAAGTTTATTGGGAATTGAGCGTAGAATTGCATAAGCAAATAAGAAATACCACTCGGGTTGGATATGTACGGGAGTAACCAGAGGATTAGCCGGAATAAAATTTTCCGGATCAGTTAATAGCTGGGGAGAAAATAAAACTAATAAAGTTAGCATTGATAGTATAACAACAAAACCGACTAGGTCTTTAAAGGTGTAATAGGTATGAAATGGGACTTTTTCGCCATCTCTATTAAGCCCTAGGGGGTTATTTGAACCTGTTTCATGAAGAAATAAAAGATGAAGAATAACTAAACCTATAATAGCAAAGGGTAACAGAAAATGGAGAGCATAAAATCGAGTTAAAGTAGCGTTATCAATGGCAAATCCTCCCCAAATTCATTCTACTAATATTGTCCCTATATATGGAATGGCAGATAATAAATTAGTAATCACAGTGGCTCCTCAGAATGATATTTGTCCTCATGGTAAAACATAGCCAAGAAAGGCTGTTCCTATTGTTAAAAATAATAAAATTACTCCAGTATTTCAAGTATGTTGAGCTAGATATGAGCCATAATATATCCCTCGACCCACATGAAAATAGATACAAATAAAAAATCAAGATCCTCCGTTAGCATGAATTGCTCGCAAGAGTCAACCGTAAGTTACATCTCGTCTGATATGAATAACTGATCTAAAAGCTAAATCAATATGAGATGTATAGTGTATAGCTAAAAATAAGCCGGTTACAATCTGAATACCTAAACATAAACCTAATAAAGAACCAAAATTTCATCAAATAGATAGATTCCTTGGAGCGGGTAGATCAACAAGTGCTCCATTTATCACTTTTAATACAGGATGAGTTTTTCGAATAGCTCTGCGCATGTAATATATTAATCTTTAAATGGGCGCAAGGAAGCTTGCTGATAATAGCAAATTTTAACAACTACTACTAGATTAACTAATAAAATAAGACCTAATCCAATTAATACAGATATTATTTCAGGTGACACTAATTCTACCCCATATGTCTTTATATATTTTAATTGTGAGGCTTGAGAAAAGCTTAAGAATGTCCCATAATCAATATAATATTTTGATCAAAAAATACAAATAGCTGGAAATAATGCTAAAATAAACAAAAAAAAGGATCCCCTACCCGTAAACAAAACATTGGGGGACAGAGCTGCTACATATGCAAATATTACAAGTAGTCCTCCTACATAAATTAAAAATAAAATATATGCATATCAAGATGATAAAAATATAGCTCTTAAGCAGCATATTAATAATGTTGAAACTATAATAGCTAATCCAAGACTAAGCGGTTGAGCTATAAGAGGAAATATTAAAATTCTTGATAAAGAAAGTGCTAAAATAATCACGGCAGTCATAGTTCGAAACGTAGGATTTATTACCTAATCTCTAGCTTCCAATGCTAGTATTTTTTAAACTACAATTTCGTTAAAAATATATATAATAAGCTAATGATGCTACTAAAATTAAAAAAGATAGTGCAACTGGAAGAAATCCTTTTCAAGTTAATCCTATTAATAAATCATAACGAAAACGAGGATAAGTTCCTCGAACTCAAATAAAAACAAAAGCAAAAAAAAGCACTTTTAATATAAGTCCAATATCACTTTCTAAAAAAATAATTGAACTTCCACCAAAAAATAATATAGCAGAAAATAATCTTATTACTAAGATATTAGCATATTCTGCTAGAAAAATTAAAGCAAATCCGGCTGCTCCATATTCGATATTAAACCCAGAAACAATTTCTGACTCTCCTTCAGCAAAATCAAACGGAGCACGGTTTGTTTCTGCAATACAAGTTACAAATCATATAAGAGAAACTGGAATTATTAAAAAAGTTAATCAAATTAATTCTTGAGCTTCTCTAATCTCAAAAAAATTGAAAGTTCCGACAAGAAATAAAGGGAACAAAAGGACTAAAGCCATACTTACCTCATACGAAATTGTTTGTGCAATTGCTCGTAAACTACCTAATAATGCATATTTTGAATTAGATGATCAACCTGCAAGAAGTGTTCCATAAACATTTAATCCTGAAATACACATAAAAAATAAAATACCTCATTTGAAGTAACCTAAGGAGTAATTTCTAGGATAAAGTTGTCAGAGAAGAAGTGCTAAAATAAAACTAAAAACTGGGGCAATAAAATATGGAGAATAATTGGCTATTGTTGGCTTTGCAATTTCTTTAGTTAATAATTTAGCAGCATCAGCAAGTGGTTGAGGTAACCCTGCAATACCTACTTTATTTGGTCCTTTACGAATTTGGATATACCTAAGTCCTTTACGTTCTAGAAGAGTAAAAAAAGCAACTGCTAACAAAATACAAATATAGGCAAATAAAGAGGAAATTAAAGTAAGATACATTATAAAGAAAAGATTTTTATCTTTATATTTAGATCCTAAATCTAATGCACTTTTCTGCCATCTTTATATATTATTAAATCAGATAAATTATATTTTATTTTAATTATAAAGAAAAGATATTAATCTTTATATTTAGAGCTTAAATCTAATGCACTTTTCTGCCATCTTTATATGTTTAATAACATAATTATTTAATAAATTTAAGTATTATATATTTATATTTGAATTATAATTTATCTATTCGTATACAAACTTTGTTTTAAGTTGGTCCTTTCGTACTAAACTTAAAATTAGAAATTAAAGATAGAAACTGACCTGGCTCACGCCGGTCTGAACTCAGATCATGTAGAATTTTAATGGTCGAACAGACCAACCCTTAAAGACTTCTGCATCTTTAGGATATTCTAGTCCAACATCGAGGTCACAAACCTCTCTTTCGATATGAGCTCTTAAGAGAGATTATGCTGTTATCCCTACGGTAACTAATTTTTTTAATCAGTAAATTTAACTGGATCAAAACTTATCAGTTTTAAATAAAATAAGAAGCTTTAAATGTTCCTTAGTCGCCCCAACCAAAATATTAGATGACTTTAAATATAATAGTATATTAATCTTATTTCATGCTCTTTTTTAAAGCTCGATAGGGTCTTCTTGTCTTTTAATTTTATCTAGGATTCTTGACCTATAAATTAAATTTTGGGAAATTTTAAAGAGACAGTATTACTCTTGTCAAACCATTCATTCCAGCCCTCAATTATAGGGCAAATGATTATGCTACCTTTGCACGGTCAGAGTACCGCGGCCGTTAAATTCTTATCACTGGGCAGGTCCGACTCCTTATATTATATTGACAAAGAGCCATGTTTTTGATAAACAGGCAGAGTATTATTTTGCTGAATTCCTTTTTAAAATTTAGTTTTTTAACAACATATAGTATCTTAATTTTTATAGTATTAAGATTATTATATACTTACAAATACTCATTTTAGCATTAAATAAACTTATAAAAATTAATAAGTTTTATCTGTGTTCATAATAACATATAAATTTTTTTATTAATGCTTAATAATTTATAACAAATTTTATATTTTGGCTAATTTCAAGCCTAAATTTAAAAAAAATTAATGTATTAATTCCTAATAATTATCGAGCTTATCCTCAATAATCTAAAATTTTTACAAGCGAGCCTAAAAAAATTTTTAGGCTTACTATTAAAATTCAGTACTTCTATACTTTTCTACAGAAACTAGCTATCATCTAATACGAATAAAATTTCATTTCTATCTTTAGCTTTAAAAAGAGTTTTGCAACAATCAATTCATATTTTACTAAAATAATAGCTAAAGATAGCCCATTAGATTTCGAGATTTTTATAATTAAAATTTAAATCTAGCTAAACCATGATACAAAAGGTACGTAAATTAATTACTACTGAGATAAAATTTAAAATATTCCCTCACGGTACTTATTTAAGAGTTAAATATACACAAAATTTTAATCACCTTTACTATGTTAAAAGATGTTTCTATCTATAATAAAATTATATAATTTTTATACTCGAAGTTCTTTGTTAAAGATGACTTATACAAAAGTATGTTTTCAGTGTAAGTGAAATGCATTAATTTATGCTACATCTATTCCAGGGACAATTTCCATTACCCCTACTATGTTACGACTTATCTCATTTCTCAACGAGAGCGACGGGCGATGTGTGCACGCTTCAGAGCCGCATTCAAAAGATTTATCTTATGAATTTTACTTTCAAGTCCGCCTTCAGAAAATCAAATATTTCAGATTTAAATTCGTATTATAAATTTTAATTGTAACCCATCTTCACCTTTTTATTAGCTGCACCTTGATCTGACGTTTAAAATTATGATTTGTTGTTGCTAACTTTTTTCTTTTTGAAAGTTACCTGACGACGACGGTATACATACTGATAAACTATAAAAGGTTAGGTGTATCGTGGATTGTCGATTATGAGACAGGTTCCCCTGAGTGGTCTAAAGCACCGCCAAGCCCTTTGAGTTTTAAATTATATTTATTCATAGTACTCTGGTAAACAAAATTAATTTACAATCAAGAATAATGGGATATCTAATCCCAGTTTCCCTCAAGACTATCACAGATTCAGTATAATTTAGATCTTATTGAAATATATCTTTATGCTCGAATTCCACCTCTAAATAAAGAATAACAGAACTTTTAATCTACCTAACTGTCTTTTTACCCTGTGGATATAACTTGATTTCTTGGTGTAACCGCGGATGCTGGCACCAAGTTAACCAAATCTGAACTAAAACTAATCTAATACAGACTTTCATCCTTTATTAATATCAAACACTGGTGTTAGTGGGACGTTGCAAAGCATTGTATCTTCTATAATACTTTAAAAAGTTAATACATAAAAAATTTCTGTTCTTATATATTAAACTTTTTCACCTCACCTCTCTCAAAAAAAACCATGTGTATTTTTTTGTTCTTGTTATATTTTTAAGTCAGAGCCAAGCTTTATTATAGTTTAAAGGAAATACGATTTTCTTTAAGCCTCGAGTTTTTTAGAAATCACTACTTAATTAGACTATAGAGTTTCTATGGTGTTAAATATCGCACATTAGATTTTCATTCTAAAGGAATAAAATAATTTTTATTAGAAATAGCCTTTTGAGTATGAAGTAGTACAGTTGCCTTCCAAGCAGAAAGATTAATAAAATTTAAAATAGGTAAGTACATTACAAAGCGGTGTCAGGGCACGAAGAATTTTGATTTCTTAGGAGAGGTTCAAGTCCTCCTGGTAAGACTTTAAGTTAAATAAACTATGAGCCTTCAAAGCTCGAAATAAAAAAATATTTTTAAGTCTTGACCTGCTATAGTTTATACAAAACACTGAATTGCAAATTCGGAAAAGAAACTAAATTTCTAGTGAGTTATTTGTTTGATGGCTGAGTAACAAGCGATGGACTGTAGATCCATTAACGGAATTAATTTTTCTCAACAAACCCGTGTAAAATAAGCTAAAGCTAAAGCTATTGGGTTCATACCCCAAAAATGAATAATGATTCTTTTACAACTACTAACTTATAACTAAAGTAATAAGTAACTAAATTAATGGGGATGTTCATCTGAATAAAGAGTAATTAATAAACAAAAAATATAAGCTTGAATAACTGCAATCCCAAACTCAAAAATTGTATAAAAGATCTGAATTAAAATTAAAAAAACTATAGAAAAAATAGAAGATATAAAAAAACTGGCTGTTAAATAATTACCAATAAGCGTTAAAACAATATGCCCAGCTCTTATATTTGCAGTAAGTCGTACAGATAATGTAATTGGTCGAACTATAATTCTTACCGTTTCAATAACTACTAAAAAAGGATTTAAAGCAGCCGGTGCTCCTATAGGCAGTAATCTAGCAACCACAGATCTTGGGTTAAAAAATACCCCAGAAATAATAAGAGAAGCTCATAGAGGAAGGCCAAGAGATAATGAAATAGCTAAATGTCTAGTAGGTCTAAAAACATAAGGAACTAAACCACTTAAATTTATAAAAATTAAAAATAAAAATAGTGCCCTAACTACATTAATAAAACCTCCTAAGTTTAAACCAAAGGACCGGAAAATTTGGGCTCTAACAGTCTCTTTAAAAATTCTGATTAAAACTATTCATCGTGGTGTTACTACCCAATAGCTAGAGCTAAAAATAAGAATTGTTACTAAAGAAAAAATTCATATTAAAACATATAAAGATATAAAAACTTGGTTGTTGTCATCAAAAGAAGAAAAAATGTCTACAAGCATTCTTATCAATTTCACTTATTTTCTTGAGATTTAGATTCTTCTAAATGCTCGGGTTTAAAAAAAGTATTTCTAGATCATCAAATCAAAATAGAAATAGTTAAAACAGCTAATCAAAATAATAAAAATAAGAAAATTCAATTCAGCGGGGATAATTGAGGCATTAAAGAATACTAAGTTATATTAGTAACAAAAGACTGACAATCTAACATTATAGTTTAACTAATTCTTTAATTAAATTTATTCAGAGACATTAACTACTCACTCTATAAAATTTTTTAGGGGAATAGCTTCCAATACAATAGGTATAAAAGAATGATTAGCTCCACAAATTTCTGAACATTGACCATAAAATACCCCAGGGTATTTTACATAGAAACTAATTTGATTTAAACGTCCTGGAATAGCATCTGCTTTAATCCCCAGAGAAGGAATTGCTCATGAATGAATTACATCTGCAGATGTAACAAGAACTCGGACATCTGTTTGTGTAGGTAAAATTACTCGATGATCAACTTCTAATAGCCGAAAATCACCAAACTCTAGATCGTCAGTTGGAACTATGTATGAATCAAACTCAATATCTAAAAAATCTGAATATTCATAGCTTCAATACCACTGATGGCCAACTGTTTTTACAGTAACACCGCAGTCTCCAACCTCGTCTAAAAGATATAGTAAACGTAAAGATGGAAGGGCTAAAAACACTAAAATAACAGCAGGAATAATAGTTCAAACAGTTTCAATTTCTTGGCCTTCAACAAGAGAGCGACAAGTTAGATTATTTAGTATTAATGAAAAAGCAGCATAGCATACTAAAGTAAGAATTATAACTAAAATCATCATAGCATGATCATGGAAAAAAATAAGTTCCTCTATTAATGGAGATGCAGCATCTTGAAATCCTCATTGTCTTCATAGACTCATATCTTAATAACATAAATTTCTGTTAGTTAGCAACTAGTGCACCAGTTTCAGCTGCATTATGAAAATCTGTAGGAAGAATATTATCTCATTCTAAGGCAGTTCTAAGGTGTGTTCTTCAAATAACACTTCGTTGTGAAACTAGTGCTTCTCAAACAATAACCATAAAATATAGTACTGCTACAAAAGAAATTATAGACCCAATAGAGGAAATTACATTTCATTTTGTGTAACAATCAGGATAATCTGAATACCGTCGTGGTATACCACTTAAACCTAAAAAGTGTTGAGGAAAGAAAGTAATATTAACACCAATAAACATGATATAAAAATGTGCTTTAGTTCATCGAGCATGAAGTGTAACCCCACTTATTAAAGGAAATCAGTAATTAAAAGCCGCAAATAAAGCAAAAACGGCCCCCATTGACAACACATAATGGAAATGAGCAACTACATAATATGTGTCATGGAGCATAATATCTAAAGAACAATTAGATAAAACAATTCCTGTTAAACCTCCTACAGTAAATAAAAAAATAAAACCTAATGCTCATAACATAGGAGTTTCATATTTAATCTTAGATCCATGAATAGTAGCAAGTCAACTAAATACTTTAATTCCAGTAGGTACAGCAATAATTATTGTAGCTGCTGTAAAGTAAGCTCGAGTATCTACGTCTATTCCTACCGTGAATATATGATGAGCTCATACAATAAAACCTAAAAGACCAATAGCTAATATAGCATAAATTATACCAAGAGTTCCAAAAGTCTCTTTTTTTGAAGAATAATGTCTTACAATATGGGAAATTATTCCAAATCCAGGAAGAATTAAAATATAAACTTCAGGATGTCCGAAAAATCAGAATAGATGTTGGTATAAAATAGGATCTCCACCTCCTGCAGGATCAAAAAATGCAGTATTAAAATTTCGATCCGTTAATAGTATTGTAATAGCACCTGCTAGTACTGGAAGTGATAAAAGTAATAGAATAGCAGTAATTTTTACCGATCAAACAAATAAAGGCAATCGTTCAAATTGCATTCCCCGTCATCGTATATTAATAATAGTTGTAATAAAATTTACAGCACCCAAAATAGAAGAAGCACCTGCTAAATGAAGTGAAAAAATTGCTAAATCAACAGAACCCCCAGCATGAGCCAAGTTTCCTGCTAATGGTGGATATACTGTCCAACCGGTTCCAGCTCCTCTTTCTACAGCGGCTGAAGATAATAATAAAAGAAGAGCAGGTGGCAATAATCAAAAACTTATATTATTAAGTCGTGGAAAAGCCATATCCGGTGCTCCTAATATTAGAGGAACTAGTCAGTTCCCGAACCCCCCAATTATTATTGGTATAACTAAAAAAAAAATTATAACGAAAGCATGAGCAGTAACAATTACGTTATAAAGCTGATCGTCTCCTAAAAGGGCACCAGGTTGTCCTAATTCAGCTCGAATTAGAAGTCTAAGTGCAGTACCAACTAGTCCAGATCACATACCAAACAAAATATATAAAGTTCCAATGTCTTTATGGTTCGTAGAAAATAATCAACGCAT